TAGGTACTGTAACTGGTATTCTTGTGATCGGTTTAATAGGTATTTTCTTTTACGGTTCATATTCCGGATTGGGTTCATCTCTGTAGTAATCAGATGAACTGGATTGTAGACATGAAAAAGTAAGCACTCAGCGGTACCTTACGCCTATAATAAAAGAAAGGCGTAAGGTACCGCTGAGTGCTTACTCTTAGAGCGAGATGAGACTTTGATCTATTCCATAACATACAAATAGGAAAGTTATCCAGTCAACATAATCAAAATTTTCGTAGAAATGACAAAATGGATCCTTTGCTCTGATCTTTCAAACCACTTTATTCCTTTGTTTCTTATGATGTTTTTGAACAACAGAATTGAATCTATTTCTATTGATTGATTTATAGGCTCTGTCGTTCCTCCATAATATAATATTAACTCTTACGAGAAGCAACAAGAAGGAATCAATCGATTTTCTGGATAATTATATGGATTTAAACGGATGAGACATCCTGCAAATCATTTCCATACTAAACTAATAGAACCTTACTCTATAAAAAAAAAGATAAAATAAAAAAGGTGATGAAAGAAAAAGGATTGGGGTATGCGTAAAAATAAAATCTAATCCGCTTCTCAATAAAATCTCAATAAAAAGAGTTAAAGTCAATTTTTTTGTTTGAATAATTTTTCTTTTTCTTTTATAAAAAAGTGCTATTCTACGTTGAAGTTAATTGAATAATAGAAAAAGTTTCGTTTGCTCGATGAATTACCCCCCCTAACCCTTTTTGTTTGTCTACTACTTCTTATGAATCTAAACAAAGGAATTCCGATAGACCCGGAAACGAAGAAATAGTAATCTTTGGCGAACAAGAAAAAAATCATTAATTATTATTTCGATACAAGACGACACAAGAAAGGGTACAAAGTCCTTTTTCTTGTGTCGAATAGAAGATTAGTAAGACTTATAATCCAGTACCCTTCCTTTCATTTATCCCGTCCTTGCCCTGTCTCCTCTTCCTTTGTTTTTGTATGCCTATTGTCTAGTGCTAGGAATGGGATACAAGTAAAGAATTCCATACATCCCGAAAAAATAGTATAAACAAAGCAAGCAAAGGGATTTACAGAATTTTTTGATCATATATATTTAATTGTATTGATCGACAAGAATTCCGCGTTTTTTACCAACTTGATGGTAAGGAATCTCTGGATCTAGAAATTCATTTCGTATAATTGAACCTTTTCAAACTGTTTCTTTTTAAGAACCAAAAAAATTTGTGCCAAAATAACGGATGCCAAGAAAAACAAAAGGCCTTGGGCGCGTAATGGATCTTGAAGCACTATTTCGGCATCTCCCTGACCAAATCCCCCTACATTAGGATTGCTTGTTAATGGTTGATCAAGCTTGATGGATTCACCCTCTGAAACAAGAAGTTCTGGTCCTGGAGGTATAATATCAACCACTTGGTGTCCATCCGATGCATCAACGATGATTATTTCATATCCTCCTTTTTCTTTGCGTACTATTCTGCTTACTATACCCGCGGATGTAGCATTATAGACTGTATTGTTACTCTTGCTCCCATCAGGATAAATCTGACCCCTTCCCCTATTCCCACCTACATATATGGGATATTTTAAGAAGTGAACGTCTTTCTTCGTAGCAGGGTCGGGGGAAAGAATGGGAAAGACGATTTCACTATATTTCTGACCTGGAACAGGACCTATTACAAGAATATTTCTTTTATTGGGACGATAACTTTGAAAAGACAGATTTCCTATCTTTTCTTTCACCTCGGGGGAAATACGATCGGGGGGGGCTAATTCGAATCCCTCGGGTAAAATAAGAACAGCCCCTACATTCAAAGCCCCTTTTTTACCATTAGCAAGAACTTGTTTCAGTTGCATATCATAAGGAATTCTAACAACTGCTTCAAATACAGTATCAGGAAGTACAGCTTGCGGAACTTCAATATCCACAGGCTTATTAGCTAAATGGCAATTGGCGCATACAATTCGCCCAGTTGCTTCTCGTGGATTTTCATAACCTTTCTGCGCAAAAATGGGATACGCATTTGAAATAGATGTTCGAGTTATTACATATATCATGATCGATACAGAAATAGATCGAGTGATCTGTTCCTTTACCCAAGAAAAAGAAAAAGTATTTCTATTTTGCATGATCCAATCATTCATCCAGGAATTTATACAATAAATTAGATAGGTAGCTAGTATAGTTCCCTATCCACGAGTCTGCCATTGTACTGAAATAATTCTATTGAAATAGGACAAATACCTTGAAGAGGTAGAAGTATAAAGAAAGAATAAGTCAAATGGAAAATGCTTTCTTTATGCGCGAAGAAAAATTTGGATTGATATCAGGAGATCAAATAAGTTCTTCATTCATTCATTGAATGATAAATGACTACAAGCGAAGGAGATACGCGATTTAAAAAACGGAAGATCCAATATTTCACAATTGTATCTAGAATAACTGGAAAAGTGGAAACAAGACCAGATATAATTTGGTCGTTATGAGCCAATCCAAAATCATTGTAGATCGAACCAATCATTAGTTCCCAACCATGGGTCGAGTGAAATCCAATCCATAAATCAGTAACTAAAAGAATCGAAAAAGCTTTTATTGTGTCATTTAAGTTATAGAAGAATTCCTGAACCCAAGAATTAAGAATGACAAGTTCTTCATTACCCAGAATAAAATAACCGCTTAAAATAGCGAAACATATTATATTTGTCGAAAAATGCAAAATGATATGGAAATGATATTCATTGTGTGTTTTGACCAATTGTATCGTTTCCTTGTGTATTCCTATACGAAGCTTTTGTATATTTTGTATATGCGTCTCTGGGTATTCTTTTATCATTTCATCCAACAAGAATAGTTCTTCTAATTCTAGGAATTTTTCTAGAACATTTTTCTCTTGAATATCATTCAAAAAAGTTTCGGATTGCCTAGTATTCCACCAATTAATAATCCAAGGTTCGAGACTTTTTTGAAATGAGAGAGAGACCCACCAGGGCAAAAATACTATAGATGCAAGATATGGGAGGGAAATCAATGCTTTCTTTTTTTTCATTTTTTTTATCTGTGAATTGTTAATGAACTGCTTCATTTGTCAACTCTATCTGATCTGATGTTTCTCTAAAGCACAAGTTCTATAACAAGGTATGGAACCCATGGATCTATTCCCATTTTTGTATAATAATTGACTCCTTAGATCCAGAAGGAATTAAGGAATATAGAAATAAAATAAGGGTCCTTTTTCGGATGAAAAAAAATGAGAAATAAATAGATAGAGAAATAGATTTCTAATATAGAAAAAGTAAATAAATTATAAATTAAGTAATAAATTAAGTAAATTGGATTTCCGGGTATCTCAATTGGGAAAATTCGAACGAATTTCATCTTCATTTATTCCTTTCAATAAATACTCGAAAAACCCTCCCGGATCAATTCCATTAATTATTTCGAAATGTTGCACCGTCTAACCACAACACAGGAATACGGTATCAGTTCAAAATCTGAGGCTTAACCTAAAAGGATTAATTCTGTATTACGAAATACATATTCGGATATTTAATGAATTCATACTTAATTAGACTTATTAGACTTTTTTTTACTAGTATAAAAGAATTGAGTTGGGCCCTATACGCATACAAATACGCATACAAAAAGGTTTTGGTATAGAAAAAATGTATTCTTATTATAGTTTATTATATTTATTATAATTATATTATAGTTGGAATAGTTGTAGTTGTTCCATATACGTTCCCCAGCTTTTGTTTTATTCTAGCGGGTTGTTGCGTCAACGGAACGAGGAAATGGAATCTAACATGTTTTTCTCGAATGAACAGTTTGAGGAAACTTCAATTGTATTAAAAAAAAGGAAATTAGCAAGCTCCTTTTATTATGTGGAGAAAACATTCATTCTTCGTTCGGTTCATTTCAAAATACTTCAATTGGTACGCGCAAGAAATAGGCCAATTCAGCAGCTTTTTGCTCAATTTCTCGCGGAGTCAAATTCTCATCAGTACGAGTCAAGGGAATGTTTCCTTGGCCTCTGATTTCCATATAAAGAATACGACGAGGAAAAAGACCCTCTTTAACTTCCATTCTGATTGATTGGATATCTTTCATAAAGAAGCGAAGGAAGATGCGACGATTTATTCCAGGGAATCCCCAACGAAAAATACACATTATTCCTTCTTTTCTATCGAATCGGTCATAACCACTACCTACATTCCATGAAATTGTGCACCACAAATATGAACTAATGAATAGACCCGCGATCCCATAGAAAGACATCACGATTCCTTGTGGAAAAAAAATGATTTGCTGAGATGGAAATCCAGGTATCAGATTCCTACCAAGATAACTAGAAGTTCCAACCACTAAGAATCCTAGTGAACCTAAAAAAAGGATACAGGCCCAGCAAAAATTACTTGCTTTTCGAGACCCTGTTATAAGTTCTATCCATATATGTTCTGATCGCCAGTTCATACTATACTAGATCCAGTTGCATTCGATTGGAATTGAGAAAAAATTTGACTTTACTTTTCATGATGCCGAAGTAACTTTCATCAACTAGCACTAGTCTGATATGAACCATTAGGAATAATTGGTTAGATACATAGACTTTCTATTATAAAAATATTCGCCGATCATTTTTAACCAGATATACCCGCATATCATATACATACATTTATGCGGATATCATGTATCCGCATGCATAACAGTTCTTTCGTTTGTGTTCGGAAAAAGCCACATATTGTCCCATATTACACTAAACAAATATCTGTATTATTATTCAGTGTTGAAATAAATTGATGAAATTTGGTCCCATCGGATCTAGACAATCTTATTTTTTTGGACATGAAGAAATAAAGAAGCCATTGCAATCGCAGGAAATACTAGGCCCACTAAAGGGACAAAAATAGAGGGTAAGTTAAGATCTGTCATAGAATGGGTACCTCGATTTAATATTTGTACCTATTATAAAGATATCTTATGATAAGTATCTCTATTATATAGAAACTATTCTAAATAATATTAATATTTAAGTAGTTAATAAGTGCAAGGAATGAGAACTAAATGAAGTGTACCTATTCATCTTTTTAGACAAATATATATGATAATCCGCTTTAAGTTTAAGAAATTTTCTTATTCCCCCATCCTTTTCTTTTATTCTTTCTATCTTTCTAATATAATAAAAGAAAAGGTTTTTTATTAAAATTAACAAGTTTTTTATAAGTTCGCGACTCTAACTAAACTAATTCAATCCAACAAACAAAGATTCCTAGTAAAAAAGTAAAAAATGGGAGTTCTTGATAGACATAGAAATCACTTCTATTCTATATTTTCATTTTATTTCGATATTTTTTTTTTTGCGTTTTTATTCAAAGGAAAGAAACCGTGCAGCTGAAATAACTCACTCAGAACACCTTTTAAAAGATTACGCGGTACGATTGGGTCAAATAAGCCCTTATGGAATGAATACTCAGCCGCTTGTGAACCGTCGGGTACTGTTTTATTCAATGTTTGTTCAATTACTCTTTTACCCGCAAAAGCAATGTAGGCGTTGGGTTCAGCAATAATAACATCTCCTAACATACCAAAACTGGCAGTTACTCCACCAGTTGTAGGAGATGTAAGGATTGATACATAGAATAACTTTTTATTTGATTGATAATTATATGAAGCAGAAGATATTTTAGCCATTTGCATCAAGCTCAAACTTCCTTCTTGCATACGTGCTCCCCCAGAAGCACACACAATAATGACAGGTAGAGATCGATTAGTAGCATACTCGATCAAACGGGTGATTTTCTCGCCTACTACGGATCCCATACTACCCCCCATGAACTGAAAATCCATAACCCCAACTGCTATGGGAATACCATTTAGTTGACCTATGCCTGTTTGAACAGCTTCAGTTAAACCTGTCCTTCTTTGATAAGAATCGATACGATCTCTATAAGGTTCCTCCTCTGAATGAAATTCAATGGGGTCCATAGAGACCATATCTTCATCCATGGGATCCCAAGTGCCCAGATCAATCAAAAGTTCGATTCTATCTGAACTACTCATTTTCAAATGATATCCACACTGTTCACAAATATTCAGTTTTGACCTAAAAAATTTTTTATAATTTAATCCATAACAATTTTCGCATTGAACCCACAAATTTCTGTATTTTTTATTTATATCAAAATCATTAGATCTTCCTCTTATATTGAAATCGCGGTTGTTACCACCAGTTCTTATACTAGAATTCCTGCTTTGACTACCGCTTACGCCTTCAGTACAAATGAAACTAGAAATGTAACTGTCACTGTAATTGTCGGTACCGCTGAAAGTGTCACTATGAATACTGACTTCAAAACGAAGATAACTATCAATGCAACTATTAATGTGATTATTCCAACTAGATTGAGTATCATACATATAATGATAATAGTCGTGATTGTTACTCTTAGACCTACTATTCAAATAATTGGAAAAAAAAATTTCTAGTTCACTCAGAAAAAAACTATTATTGTCAATCTCAAAAATCTGATTTTCAATATCAAAATATACAGAATAACTGTCACCATTACCATCCCTAACTAAAAAAGTGTTATCAGAGATAAAACTCCAAATATCCCTGATATCAAATAAATAATCAACATTTCTGAAACTATAACTACCACTATCACTCCAACTAGGAATGTTATTCTCCGTATCATTTAGAATGGGCTCTTCACTTCCACCGGTATGTCCAACAGCATTAAGACTATCCATTGATTTACTTAGCCCACACTTATGTTCTAACTTCTCCTTAGACAACATCGAATTGAACCACCACTTTTTCATAGAGTCTTCTTGCTCCCTATTTGATGAAAATATAATAGATGAATAGTCATTCGATGAATAATCATTTTACTATTTTATTTCCTATCAGAATTAAGCATATGATCCAATCATTGGAATTGTTAACTAACAACGGGTGAGTATTGAAAGAAATGATTCTTTTTTGGGGGAATTCCGGGTATCGCTATCAATATATATATTGATATATATATTATGATAGAATCTAGAATCCTCAATTAGAAATATAAAAAGAGGTTTCTCTCATGTCATGTACAAAAAAATTCTCATCGAAAAGATAAAAAGATAAATAGTTGTTTCTTCCTATACTATAAACCTATAAATAAAATGAAGAATTCATTCTCGTATAATCTCGTATCATATAATCAAATAATAAGTTTCTATTGCAACATGAAATGAAAAAGACAATATACAGGGTAGGTAGAGAGGAGCCCCCCTTGGCTTGATCTATAGCCTGAAACTGCGGGATAGAAAATGATCCACCAATCCCAAGGATCTATAATTAATCCTATGGATCCAACAATGTATAGGATGGTCATTCTTTATTCGGCCCAATCCTTTTTTTTTAGGAAAAGGATTGGGCCGAGTTTAATTGCAATCAATCAATTAGGAGAACAAACAGAAATTACTGAATTATGCGA